AAAGACTTAGTCCTAACCTTACTGTTGGTTGTTGCTAGATATATACATGCAAGTATCCGCAGCCCAGTGTAGATGCCCCGGGCACCCTTAACCCTAGGTCGACGGGAGCGGGTATCAGGCACACCATAGTTGTAGCCCAAGACGCCTTGCAATTGCCACACCCCCACGGGTACTCAGCAGTAATTAATATTAAGCAATGAGTGTAAACTTGACTTAGTCATAGCAACTTCAGGGTCGGTAAATCCTGTGCCAGCCACCGCGGTCATACAGGAGACCCAAATTAACATTATAACGGCGTAAAGAGTGGTCACATGCTATCCAAGTAGCTAAGATTAAAAAGCAGCTGAGCTGTCGCAAGCCCAAGATGCTCATAAGGCCTCCACTTAAAGAAGATCTTAGACAAACGATTGATTGAACTCCACGAAAGCCAGGGCCCAAACTGGGATTAGATACCCCACTATGCCTGGCCCTAAATCTTGATGCTCGATCTTACCGGAGCATCCGCCCGAGAACTACGAGCACAAACGCTTAAAACTCTAAGGACTTGGCGGTGTCCCAAACCCACCTAGAGGAGCCTGTTCTGTAATCGATGATCCACGATACACCTAACCATTCCTTGCCAAAACAGCCTATATACCGCCGTCGCCAGCCCACCCGGCATGAAGGATCAACAGTGGACGCAATAGCCTAGTTACGCTAACAAGACAGGTCAAGGTATAGCCTATGGAATGGAAGCAATGGGCTACATTTTCTAAACTAGAACACACGGCAAAGGGGCTTGAAATAGCCCCTAGAAGGAGGATTTAGCAGTAAAGAGGGAGAATCGGGCCCTCTTTAAGACGGCTCTGGGGCACGTACATACCGCCCGTCACCCTCCTCAAAAGCGACCAACCACCCCATACCTAATACGTTATTCAGCCAAAGAGGAGGTAAGTCGTAACAAGGTAAGTGTACCGGAAGGTGCACTTAGACTACCAAGACGTAGCCTTAACTAAAGCACTCAGCTTACACCTGAGAGATATCTGCTCACACCAGATCGTCTTGATGCCAAACTCTAGCCCAACACACCCGACCTGGAATAACAAAGCCACTGCCCCAACACAACTAAAGCATTTACTAGTCCCAGTATAGGCGATAGAAAAGACACCATTGGAGCGATAGAGATTACGTACCGTAAGGGAAAGATGAAATAATAGTGAACAAAACAAGCTAAAAACAGCAAAGATCAGCCCTTGTACCTTTTGCATCATGGTCTAGCAAGAAAAACCAAGCAAAATGAATTTAAGTTTGCCACCCCGAAACCCAAGCGAGCTACTTGCGAGCAGCTAACTTGAGCGAACCCGTCTCTGTTGCAAAAGAGTGGGATGACTTGCTAGTAGAGGTGAAAAGCCAATCGAGCTGGGTGATAGCTGGTTGCCTGTGAAGCGAATCTAAGTTCACTCTTAATTCTTCTCCAAGGAAACAAACAAAACCCCAATGAAGCGAATTAAGGGCAATTTAAAGGAGGTACAGCTCCTTTAAAAAAGAATACAATCTCCACGAGCGGATAAACAATCACAACTAAAAATTCTGTGGGCCCTCAAGCAGCCATCAACTAAGAGTGCGTTAAAGCTCCGAACCTAAAAATCTAAAAACATAGTGAATCCCTCACCACTAACAGGCTAACCTATAAACCAATAGGAGAATTAATGCTAGAATGAGTAACCAAGGGGACCCCCCTCTCAGACGCAAGCTTACATCAGTACATTATTAACAACACTACCAGATACGACAAATCAAACAAGCATAGTATCAACCACCTTGTTAACCCGACAAAGGAGCGTCCACTAAGAAAGATTAAAACCTGTAAAAGGAACTAGGCAAACCCGTCAAGGCCCGACTGTTTACCAAAAACATAGCCTTCAGCAAACCAAAAGACAAGTATTGAAGGTGATGCCTGCCCAGTGACCTGACGTTTAACGGCCGCGGTATCCTAACCGTGCAAAGGTAGCGCAATCAATTGTCCCATAAATCGGGACCTGTATGAATGGCTAAACGAGGTCTTAACTGTCTCTTACAGGCAATCGGTGAAATTGATCTCCCTGTGCAAAAGCAGGGATAAACCCATAAGACGAGAAGACCCTGTGGAACTTCAAAAACAGCAGCCACCCCAAAACACTTCCTCCCCCACCCCGGGCTTACTGACTCACGGGCCACTGGCTTGCATTTTTTCGGTTGGGGCGACCTTGGAGCAAAACAAAACCTCCAAACACTAGACCACACCTCTAGACCAAGAGCAACCACTCGACGTGCAAATAGCACCCAGACCCAATATAATTGATCAATGGACCAAGCTACCCCAGGGATAACAGCGCAATCTCCTCCAAGAGCCCATATCGACGAGGAGGTTTACGACCTCGATGTTGGATCAGGACATCCTAGTGGTGCAGCCGCTACTAAGGGTTCGTTTGTTCAACGATTAACAGTCCTACGTGATCTGAGTTCAGACCGGAGCAATCCAGGTCGGTTTCTATCTATGATGAACTCTTCCCAGTACGAAAGGATAGGAAAAGTGAGGCCAATACTACCAGCAAGCCTTCGCCTTAAGTAGTGAAAACAACTAAACTACAAAAGGATATCAAACTCCCCCACGTCCTAGAAAAGGACCAGCTAGCGTGGCAGAGCTCGGCAAATGCAAAAGGCTTAAGTCCTTTAAATCAGAGGTTCAAATCCTCTCCCTAGCTTTCATTCCCACACCTACACATGACCATCCACCCAGCACTAATCAACCTAATCATGACCCTGTCCTATGCCATCCCGATCCTAATCGCAGTAGCATTCCTAACACTAGTAGAGCGTAAAATCTTGAGTTACATACAGGCTCGAAAAGGACCAAACATCGTTGGCCCATTCGGCCTACTACAACCCCTAGCAGACGGGGTAAAACTATTTATCAAGGAGCCAATCCGCCCATCCACGTCCTCCCCTATCCTATTTATTACAACCCCCATACTCGCCCTCCTTCTCGCAATCTCAATTTGAACTCCACTCCCCATCCCATTCTCCCTAGCAGACCTAAACCTAGGCGTACTATTCCTACTAGCCATATCAAGCCTCGCGGTATACTCGATCCTATGATCGGGATGAGCCTCCAACTCAAAATATGCCTTAATCGGAGCATTACGAGCAGTAGCCCAGACCATCTCCTACGAAGTAACACTAGCAATCATCCTTCTATCAATCATTCTCCTCAGCGGGAGCTACACCTTAAGCACCCTCGCGGTCACCCAAGAACCCCTCTACCTCATCTTCTCCTGCTGACCATTGGCCATGATATGGTACGTCTCTACCCTCGCCGAGACCAATCGAGCACCTTTCGACCTAACAGAAGGGGAATCAGAGCTAGTCTCTGGCTTCAACGTCGAATATGCAGCAGGCCCATTTGCCCTATTCTTCTTAGCCGAATACGCTAACATCATACTAATAAACACACTAACCGCCATTCTATTTTTCAACCCCAGCCTATTCAACCTACCCCAAGAACTATTTCCCGCCGTACTAGCCACAAAAGTGCTCCTCCTATCAGCCGGTTTCCTGTGAGTCCGAGCCTCCTACCCACGATTCCGATACGACCAACTCATGCACCTCCTATGAAAAAACTTCCTACCCCTAACACTAGCCCTATGCCTATGACACACCAGCATACCAATCTGCTACGCAGGACTTCCCCCCTACCTAAGGGAGACCGGAAATGTGCCTGAACTCAAAGGGTCACTGTGATAAAGTGAACATAGAGGTACACCAGCCCTCTCATTTCCTAAAACCATTAGAAAAGCAGGAATCGAACCCGCACTAGAGAGATCAAAACCCTCCATACTTCCCTTATATTATTTTCTAGCAGGGTCAGCTAAGCAAGCTATCGGGCCCATACCCCGAAAATGATGGTTCACCCCTTCCCCTGCTAATGAATCCCCAAGCAAAACTAGTATTCATCCTCAGCTTACTACTAGGAACTACCACCACCATCACGAGCAACCACTGAATCATAGCCTGAGCCGGCCTAGAAATTAACACCTTGTCTATTCTACCACTAATCTCACAGTCCCACCACCCTCGAGCCATTGAAGCCGCAACCAAATATTTCCTAACTCAAGCAGCTGCTTCAGCCCTAGTCCTATTCTCCAGCATAACCAATGCATGGCACACTGGACAATGAGACATCACCCAAATAACACACCCAACCTCATGCCTCATCCTAACATCAGCCATTGCCATAAAACTAGGAATAGTCCCATTCCACTTCTGATTCCCCGAAGTCCTACAAGGCTCCCCCCTAACTACCGGCCTCCTCCTCTCCACTGTCATGAAATTTCCTCCCCTCACCCTACTACTCATAACATACCCCTCACTAAACCCAACCCTGCTAACCTGCATAGCCATCATGTCCGCAGCTCTAGGAGGATGAATAGGACTGAACCAAACACAAATCCGAAAAATCCTAGCATTCTCCTCCATCTCCCACCTAGGATGAATAGCTATCATCCTCTCCTTCAACCCAAAACTCACCCTACTAAACTTCTACCTATACACCCTAATAACCTCAGCCGTATTCCTCACCCTAAACACAACCAAAGCATTAAAACTATCGACCCTGATCACTACATGAACAAAAACCCCCTCACTAAATGCAATACTCCTCTTAACTTTACTATCCCTAGCAGGCCTCCCTCCTCTTACAGGCTTCCTCCCCAAATGACTTATCATCCAAGAACTCACTAAACAAGACATAGCCCCAGTAGCAACTGTAATCTCCCTACTATCCCTACTAGGCCTATTCTTCTACCTACGACTTGCATACTGTGCCACAATCACACTCCCCCCTCACACCACAAACCACATAAAACAATGACACAACCACAAATCCTCTAATACCCTAATCGCCATTTCAGCTATCGCATCTACCATACTCCTACCCATCTCCCCTCTAATCCCCACCATTTTCTAAGAAACTTAGGATTACTTCAAACCGAAGGCCTTCAAAGCCTTAAACAAGAGTTAAACCCTCTTAGTTTCTGCTAAGACCCGCAGGATATTACCCTGCATCTCCTGAATGCAACCCAGACGCTTTAACTAAGCTAGGGTCTCACCCGCCCTAGACAGATGGGCCTCGATCCCATAACTCTATAGTTAACAGCTATACGCCTAAACCAACAGGCTTCTGCCTAAGACCCTGGCACGTACTAACGCACATCGATGAGCTTGCAACCCACCATGAATTTCACTACAAGGCCGATAAGAAGAGGAATTAAACCTCTGTAAAAAGGACTACAGCCTAACGCTTATACACTCAGCCATCTTACCTGTGACATTCATCAACCGATGATTATTCTCAACAAACCACAAAGATATCGGCACCCTGTACCTAATTTTCGGCGCATGAGCAGGCATAGTAGGGACTGCCCTCAGCCTTCTCATTCGAGCAGAACTAGGTCAACCAGGAGCTCTCCTTGGAGACGATCAAATCTACAACGTAGTTGTCACCGCCCACGCCTTTGTAATAATCTTCTTCATAGTCATGCCAATCATGATCGGAGGGTTCGGAAACTGACTAGTCCCACTAATGATCGGCGCCCCGGACATAGCATTCCCTCGAATAAACAACATAAGCTTCTGACTACTCCCCCCATCCTTCCTGCTTCTCCTAGCCTCATCCACAGTAGAAGCAGGCGCAGGAACTGGTTGAACCGTCTACCCACCCCTGGCCGGAAACCTAGCCCACGCTGGTGCTTCCGTAGACCTAGCCATTTTCTCCCTCCACCTAGCAGGGATCTCCTCAATCCTAGGAGCAATCAACTTTATCACCACGGCAATCAACATAAAACCTCCCGCTCTATCACAATACCAAACCCCCTTATTTGTCTGATCTGTACTAATTACCGCGGTGCTCCTCCTTCTCTCCCTACCAGTATTAGCCGCCGGCATCACCATGCTGCTAACAGACCGTAACCTCAACACCACTTTCTTTGACCCTGCCGGAGGAGGAGACCCAGTACTGTACCAACACCTATTCTGATTTTTCGGCCACCCAGAAGTCTACATCTTAATTCTCCCAGGATTTGGAATCATTTCACACGTCGTAGCCTACTACGCCGGAAAAAAAGAACCCTTCGGCTACATAGGCATGGTCTGGGCCATACTCTCCATCGGATTCTTAGGCTTCATTGTATGAGCCCACCACATATTCACAGTAGGAATAGACGTAGACACCCGAGCCTACTTCACATCCGCTACAATAATCATCGCCATCCCAACCGGCATCAAAGTGTTCAGCTGACTAGCAACCTTACACGGCGGAACCATAAAATGAGAGCCCCCTATACTATGAGCACTAGGCTTCATCTTCCTATTCACCATCGGTGGACTAACCGGAATCGTCCTAGCAAACTCCTCCCTAGACATCGCCCTACACGACACCTACTACGTAGTAGCCCACTTCCACTATGTACTGTCCATAGGAGCAGTATTTGCTATCCTAGCAGGCTTTACCCACTGATTCCCTCTATTCACAGGATACACACTCCACTCTACATGAGCCAAAACCCACTTCGGAGTCATATTCGTCGGTGTCAACCTTACCTTCTTCCCCCAACACTTCCTAGGACTAGCAGGCATGCCTCGTCGATATTCAGACTACCCAGATGCCTACACCCTATGAAACACTATCTCCTCAGTAGGGTCCCTAATCTCAATAACAGCCGTAATCATACTAATCTTCATCATCTGAGAAGCCTTCGCATCCAAACGCAAAGCCTCCCAACCAGAACTGACAAGCACTAACATTGAATGAATTCACGGCTGCCCTCCCCCATTCCACACCTTCGAAGAACCAGCCTTTGTACAAGTACAAGAAAGGAAGGAGTCGAACCCCCATATGTTGGTTTCAAGCCAACCGCATATAAACCACTTATGCTTCTTTCTCATAAAGGATGTTTGTAAAACAAATACATAGTCTTGTCAAGACTAAATTGCAGGTGAAAACCCTGCACATCCTAAAGCCCAAACATGGCCAATCACATACAACTAAACTTTCAAGACGCCTCATCCCCTATCATAGAAGAACTGATACAATTCCACGACCACGCCCTAATAGTCGCTCTAGCCATTTGCAGTTTAGTCCTCTACCTTTTAACCGCCACACTCACAAGCAAACTAACAGCCAACACAGTCAATGCACAAGTAATCGAACTAGTCTGAACAATCCTCCCAGCTATAGTCCTAATTGCATTAGCCCTACCCTCCCTACGAATCCTATACCTCATAGACGAGGTCAACGAACCAGACATGACCCTAAAAGCCATCGGCCACCAGTGATACTGAACCTACGAGTACACCGACTTTAAAGACCTAACATTCGACTCATACATAACACCCACATCAGACCTCCCCTTAGGTCACTTTCGACTACTAGAAGTAGACCACCGCGTTATCGTACCTACAAACTCCACCATCCGAGTTATCGTCACCGCCAACGACGTACTGCACTCGTGAGCCGTACCAAGCCTAGGTGTAAAAACCGACGCAATTCCAGGACGCCTAAATCAAACCTCATTCCTAGCCACACGTCCAGGGGTGTACTACGGCCAATGCTCAGAAATCTGCGGAGCGAACCACAGCTTCATGCCCATCGTAGTAGAATCTACCCCTCTAGCCAACTTCGAAAACTGATCTTCCTCACTACCATCCTAACCATTAAGAAGCTATGGAACAGCACTAGCCTTTTAAGCTAGAGAAAGAGGACAAACCCCCTCCTTAATGACATGCCACAACTAAACCCAACCCCTTGATTTTTTATCATGCTCATCTCTTGGCTAACATTTTCCTTACTAATCCAACCCAAAATCCTAACATTTCTATCAACTAACCCTCCATCTAGCAAGACACCAGCTACTACAACCACCCCATCCTGAACCTGACCATGAACCTAAGCTTCTTCGACCAATTCTCTAGCCCCTCCCTACTAGGAATCCCCCTAATCCTAATCTCAATAACCTTCCCAGCCCTACTACTACCCTCCCAAAACAACCGATGAGTCACCAGCCGACTCTCAACCCTCCAACTATGACTAACCAACTTAATTACAAAACAACTTATAACTCCACTAAACAAAAAAGGACATAAATGGGCCCTAATCATAACCTCTCTAATAATCTTCCTACTACTAATCAACCTGCTAGGACTACTACCCTACACCTTCACCCCAACCACACAACTATCAATAAACCTAGCCCTAGCCTTCCCACTATGACTAGCCACCCTGCTCACAGGGCTGCGTAACCAACCCTCAATCTCCCTAGGCCACCTACTGCCAGAAGGCACCCCAACCCCGTTAATCCCAGCCCTCATCCTCATCGAAACAACAAGTCTCCTCATCCGCCCTTTAGCACTAGGAGTACGACTAACAGCAAACCTCACAGCAGGACATCTCCTAATTCAACTCATCTCCACTGCCACAATAGTCTTATTCTCAACAATACCAATAATCTCACTATTGACCCTTCTGATCCTCTTCCTACTAACAATCCTAGAAGTAGCAGTAGCCATAATCCAAGCCTATGTCTTCGTACTTCTACTAAGCCTGTACCTACAAGAAAACATCTAACCCTCAATGGCACACCAAGCACACTCATACCACATAGTAGACCCAAGCCCATGACCCATCCTAGGAGCAGCCGCCGCCCTCCTCACCACCTCCGGCTTAACCATATGATTCCACTACAACTCCCCATACCTACTAATAGCAGGCCTACTCTCCACAATCCTAGTCATATTTCAATGATGACGAGACATTGTACGAGAAAGCACCTTCCAAGGACACCACACCCCCACTGTCCAAAAAGGCCTACGCTACGGCATAGTCCTATTCATCACATCCGAAGCTTTCTTCTTCCTAGGGTTCTTCTGAGCCTTTTTCCACTCAAGCCTAGCCCCAACCCCAGAACTTGGAGGACAGTGACCGCCAGTAGGCATCAAGCCCCTAGACCCAATAGACGTACCACTACTAAACACCGCCATCCTACTGGCCTCCGGAGTCACCGTCACATGAGCCCACCACAGTATCACAGAAGCCCGACGAAAACAAGCAATCCACGCCCTAACTCTCACAGTCCTCTTAGGCTTCTACTTCACCGCCCTACAAGCCATGGAATACTATGAAGCCCCATTCTCCATCGCAGATGGCGTATACGGCTCTACCTTCTTCGTTGCCACAGGATTCCACGGCCTACATGTAATCATCGGATCAACATTCCTACTAGTCTGCCTCCTGCGCCTAATCAAATACCACTTCACACCAAACCACCACTTTGGCTTCGAGGCAGCAGCCTGATACTGACACTTCGTAGACGTCGTATGATTATTCCTATACGTCTCCATCTACTGATGAGGTTCCTGCTCTTCTAGTATATCAAATACAATCGACTTCCAATCCTTAAAATCTGGTTTAAACCCAGAGAAGAGCAATAAACATAATCATCTTTATAATCACCCTATCCCTAACCCTAAGCATCATCCTAACAGCCCTAAACTTCTGACTTGCCCAAATAACCCCCGACTCAGAGAAACTCTCCCCATACGAATGCGGCTTCGACCCCCTAGGCTCCGCTCGACTCCCCTTCTCTATCCGATTCTTCCTAGTAGCAATCCTGTTCCTCCTATTCGACCTAGAGATCGCACTTCTACTCCCCCTCCCCTGAGCAACCCAACTCCAAACCCCTACGTATACTCTAATCTGAACTTCCACCCTAATCTTACTACTTACCCTCGGACTTGTATACGAATGAACCCAAGGAGGACTAGAATGGGCAGAATAGACAGAAAGTTAGTCTAACCAAGACAGTTGATTTCGACTCAACAGATTATAGCTCAAACCCTATAACTTTCTTAATGACTGCACTCCACCTGAGCTTCTACTCAGCCTTCATTCTCAGCAGCTTAGGCCTAGCCTTCCACCGCACCCACTTAATCTCCGCACTACTATGTTTGGAAAGCATAATACTATCAATATACATCGCACTGTCAATATGACCAATCCAAACACAAACAACATCCTCCATCCTCCTGCCCATCCTAATATTAACCTTCTCCGCTTGCGAAGCAGGGACCGGACTTGCCCTACTTGTAGCCTCCACACGCACCCACGGCTCCGACCACTTACACAACTTCAACCTACTACGATGCTAAAAATCCTAATACCAACTATAGCGCTACTTCCCCTAACACTACTCTCCCCACACAAACACCTATGAACCAACACCACAACATACAGCTTGCTAATCGCTACTCTCAGCCTACAATGACTCACACCCACATACTACCCAGGCAAGAGCCTAACCCCATGAACCTCAATCGACCAAATTTCAGCCCCCCTACTAGTCCTCTCATGCTGACTCCTCCCCCTAATGCTTATAGCAAGCCAAAACCACCTAGAACAGGAACCCCCCATCCGCAAACGAATCTTTATCGCAACAGTAGTCACTGTCCAACCCTTCATCCTTCTAGCCTTTTCAGCCTCAGAACTAATACTATTCTACATCGCATTCGAAGCCACCCTAATCCCAACCTTAATTCTCATCACCCGATGAGGCAACCAGCCCGAACGACTAAACGCAGGCATCTACCTGCTATTCTACACACTCGCTAGCTCACTCCCCCTACTCATCGCAATCCTAACCCTCCACAACCAAATAGGCACCCTATACCTACCAATACTCAAACTTTCACACCCAACAGTCTCTTCGTCCTGAACAGGAATAATTTCAAGCCTTGCTCTCCTAACAGCCTTCATGGTCAAAGCTCCCCTATATGGCCTACACCTATGACTCCCCAAAGCCCACGTAGAGGCCCCTATCGCAGGATCCATGCTCCTTGCCGCCCTTCTTCTAAAACTGGGAGGATACGGCATTATACGAATAACCATCTTCATAGACCTATCATCAAACAACCTACACTACCCCTTCATCATCCTCGCACTATGAGGAGCACTCATAACCAGTGCCATCTGCCTCCGCCAAATCGACTTAAAATCCCTCATCGCTTATTCATCAGTAAGCCACATAGGCCTAGTTATCGCTGCAACCATAATTCAAACCCAATGAGCATTCTCAGGAGCAATAATCCTAATAATCTCCCACGGACTAACCTCCTCAATACTATTCTGCCTAGCTAACACCAACTACGAACGCACCCACAGCCGAATTCTACTACTAACACGAGGCGTACAGCCCCTCCTTCCCCTCATAGCAACCTGATGACTAATTGCAAACCTAACAAACATGGCACTCCCACCAACAACCAACCTAATAGCAGAACTAACAATCATAGTCGCCCTATTCAACTGATCCTCACTAACCATTATCCTCACAGGAACTGCAATCTTACTAACAGCCTCATACACTCTATACATACTAACAATGACACAACGAGGGCCCCTCCCATCCCACATCACATCCATCCAAAACTCCTCTACACGAGAGCACCTCCTCATAGCCCTACACACAATCCCTATAATGCTTCTCATCCTAAAACCCGACCTCATCTCTGGTACCCCCATATGCAAGTATAGTTTAAACCAAAACATTAGACTGTGATTCTAATAATAGAAGTTAAACCCTTCTTACCTGCCGAGGGGAGGTTCAACCAGCAAGAGCTGCTAACTCTTGCATCTGAGTATAAAACCTCAGCCCCCTTACTTTCAAAGGATAACAGTAATCCAATGGCCTTAGGAGCCACCCATCCCGGTGCAAATCCAGGTGAAAGTAATGGACCTATCACTAGTCCTAACTACCCTAATATTACTCACCCTAACCACACTATCCATCCCCATCATCCTCCCACTTCTACTTCCAAACGTTAACAACAGCCCAACCACCATCACCAACACAGTAAAAACCTCCTTCCTAATCAGCCTAATCCCTATATCCATCCACATCTACACAGGCACAGAAAGCCTAATCTCCCTATGAGAATGAAAATTCATCATAACCTTCAAAATTCCAATCAGCCTAAAAATAGATTTCTATTCTTTAACATTCTTCCCTATCGCCCTATTCGTATCCTGATCCATCCTACAATTTGCAACATGATACATAGCCTCAGACCCATACATCACAAAATTCTTCTACTATCTCCTTCTATTCCTCATCGCCATATTAATCCTAATTCTTGCTAACAACTTCTTCGTACTATTCATCGGATGAGAAGGAGTAGGCATTATATCCTTCCTACTAATCAGCTGATGACATGGCCGAGCAGAAGCCAACACCGCTGCACTTCAAGCTGTCCTATACAACCGAGTAGGAGACATCGGACTTATCCTATGCATAGCATACCTAGCCTTCACTTCAAACTCCTGAGAACTACAACAACTCTCCTACCCGTCCCAAACTCCCACCCTCCCACTCCTAGGCCTAATCCTAGCAGCCACAGGCAAATCCGCCCAATTCGGACTGCACCCATGACTGCCAGCCGCCATAGAAGGCCCAACCCCTGTTTCTGCACTACTCCACTCCAGCACAATAGTAGTAGCAGGAATCTTCCTACTCATCCGAACACAACCCATACTCAGCACCAACCAAACTGCCCTCACCCTATGCCTATGCCTAGGGGCCCTGTCCACACTATTCGCCGCCACCTGCGCCCTAACCCAAAACGACATCAAAAAAATCATTGCCTTCTCCACCTCCAGCCAACTAGGCCTAATAATAGTCACCATCGGACTCAATTTACCACAACTAGCCTTCCTCCACATTTCAACCCACGCATTCTTCAAAGCCATACTATTCTTATGCTCGGGCTCTATCATCCACAACCTCAACGGAGAACAAGACATCCGAAAAATAGGAGGACTACAAAAGATATTACCAACAACCACCTCCTGCCTTACCATCGGAAACCTAGCCCTAATAGGAACCCCATTCCTTGCAGGATTCTACTCAAAAGACCAAATCATCGAAAGCCTAAGCACCTCCTACCTGAACGCATGAGCCCTACTACTCACACTACTAGCCACAACATTCACCGCCGTATACACAATTCGAATAACCGTACTAGTACAAACAGGATTTACTCGAATTCCCCCACTAACCCCAATAAATGAAAACAACCCCGCAGTCACCTCCCCCCTCACCCGCTTAGCTCTAGGAAGCATCACCGCAGGACTCCTCATTACTTCCTACATCCTGCCCACAAAAACCCCACCAATAACCATACCACTTCCTATCAAAATCACCGCCCTAGTGGTCACAGCTCTAGGAATTGCCATTGCACTAGAAATCTCAAAAATAGCCCAGACCCTCATCCTAACAAAACAAACCCCAACATACAACTTCTCCATCTCCCTAGGATACTTCAACCCACTAATACACCGCTTCAACATAAAAACCCTACTAACAGGAGGCCAAAACATTGCCTCCCACCTTGTAGACCTCTCCTGATATAAACTGCTAGGACCAGAAGGACTGGCCAACCTACAAATAACAGCATCCAAAGCCACCACCACCCTTCACTCAGGCCTAATCAAGTCCTACCTAGGATCTTTCGCCTTATCAATCCTCATTATCCTCATATCAACACAAAGAACCAAATCAATGGCCCCCAACCTTCGTAAAAACCACCCTCTACTAAAAATCATCAACAACTCCCTTATTGACCTCCCCACCCCATCAAACATCTCAACCTGATGAAACTTTGGGTCCCTACTAGGCCTATGCCTAATTACACAAATCGCCACAGGCCTATTCCTAGCTATACACTACACAGCAGACACTTCACTAGCCTTTGCCTCCGTCTCCCATATCTGCCGAGACGTACAATTTGGCTGACTCATCCGAAACCTACACGCAAATGGAGCCTCCTTCTTCTTCATCTGCATTTACTTCCATATCGGACGAGGAATTTACTACGGATCATACCTAAACAAAGAAACCTGAAACATCGGAGTAATCCTCTTACTAGCCCTCATAGCAACAGCTTTCGTAGGCTACGTACTACCCTGAGGACAAATATCATTCTGAGGTGCCACAGTAATTACAAACCTATTCTCAGCAATCCCATACATCGGCCAAACACTTGTAGAGTGAGCATGAGGAGGGTTCTCAGTAGACAACCCAACCCTTACCCGATTTTTCGCCCTGCACTTCCTACTACCCTTCATTATCGCAGGCCTCACTGTTGTACACTTAACCCTATTACATGAAACAGGATCAAACAATCCCCTAGGCATTCCCTCAGACTGTGACAAAATCCCATTCCACCCATACTACTCCACAAAGGACATCCTAGGATTCGCACTACTACTCGTGCTACTAGCCTCCCTAGCCCTATTCTCCCCCAATCTCCTAGGAGACCCAGAAAACTTCACTCCAGCCAATCCCCTAGCCACCCCACCACACATCAAACCTGAATGATACTTCCTATTCGCCTACGCAATCCTACGATCCATCCCAAACAAACTAGGAGGTGTACTCGCCCTAGCTGCCTCCGTCCTAGTACTATTCCTAATACCACTACTTCACACCTCCAAACTACGATCAATAACATTCCGCCCACTATCACAAATCCTATTCTGAACCCTAGTCGCCAACCTTCTCGTCCTAACCTGAGTAGGAAGCCAACCAGTCGAACAGCCCTTCATCATCATCGGCCAGCTAGCCTCACTCTCCTACTTCACCATCATTCTCGTCCTCTTCCCCCTTGTATCCCTTCTAGAGAACAAAATACTCAAACTTTAACTGACTCTAATAGTTTATAAAAACATTGGTCTTGTAAGCCAAAGATTGAAGACTACGCCCCTTCTTAGAGTTAACAACCCCCCCCCCTTCCCCCCCCACGTACTTTTCCAGTACTTTTAGGGTATGTATTTCTTTGCATTACATTATTTACCCCATCATACATCACATGAATGTAGGATAATCCACATAACGCCCAACTTCACAACCCCCCTAACTCAAACATTTATTCCCATGAGATAATGTTCGGACCGATACACCTCCAGCGACATTCCTATTTCAGGCACCCTTGAGCCCAAATGATCCTACCTACAGCAGAACCGCAAGCGTTCCATGAGTTCGACCCCTGAATAACAGTACTTTTCCTACACTCCCCGGATACGACTAATGTCCCAGTACACCTTTGAATTCCCGGAAGCCATAAACTTCGCCCACCTCCTACCAACCGTTATCTTCCTACACCTGTCAAGCACTCCCAAGCCAGAGAACCTGGTTATCTATTAATCGTATTTCTCACGAGAACCGAGCTACTCAACGTCAGTTATACTTTCGGTTATTGTCTTCAGGGGCATACTTTCCCTCTTACCCTCGAAGCCCTCCTTGCACTTTTGCGCCACCGGTTGTAACTTCAGGACCATAACCTCGATTAATCCTTCCTTCTCGCTCTTCACAGATACAGCTGCTGGGGGATGCTTACTCCTCCTTTCTACTCGTTATCGCGGCATTTCCCCTCTTTTTCTCTTTTTTTTTTCTGGGGGGATCTTCAATAAGCCCTTCAAAGTGCGTAGCAGGAGATATCTTCCTCTTGACATGTCCATCACATGACCGCCGAACCCATTATGCCCTACTGCTCCTAGTGTCATGGCCTAAGGATAAGTCCTACGCAAACTTGACACTGATGCACTTTGACCCCATTCATGGCCCCCGCGCTGTTTACCTACTAAGCACTGGATAATGAAATGGTTACGGGACATACTTACTTTATCTTCACTCTGCTGGAACTTTGACCTAAACATGCATTTTTCGTTCGTTCATTCTTTTATCATGCAATTTTTCGTTCGTTTAACAAAAAAATAAACCACATTTCACTACATTTGTCAAACCATCACACAACACATCCACTCACACAAACACCACACAAAACAAAACCCACTCCAATCAGAAAGAAAGGAATCAAACCCTTACCTCCAACTCCCAAAGCTGGTATTCTAAATTAAACTACTCTCTGACTCCCTCCCCCCTAAACCGCCCGAATCGCCCCCCGAGACAACCCCCGCACAAGCTCTAACACCACAAACAAAGTCAACAACAACCCTCACCCCCCAACCAAAAACAATCCAACCCCCCATGAATAAAACAAAGCAACACCACTAGAATCCAATCGGACCGATACCAACCCCCCACTATTAACCGTACCCCCATCCACTAAACCCTCAAACCCCCCACCCACAATAAACCCAACTACAACAACCAATCCAAATCCTAACCCATAACCAACTACCCCCCAATCACCCCAAGCCTCAGGATAAGGATCCGCCGCCAACGAAACCGAATAAACAAACACCACCAGCATCCCCCCTAAATACACCATAACCAACACCAACGACACGAAAGAAACCCCTAAACTAACCAACCACCCACAACCCGCAACCGACCCCACAACCAACCCCACAACTCCATAATATGGAGAAGGATTAGATGCAACCGCCAATCCCCCCAGAACAAAACACAAACTCAAAAAAAGAACAAACTTCATCATAAATTCCCGCTTGGACCCTAACCAAGACCTACGGCTTGAAAAACCGCCGTTGTAAAAAATTCAACTACAGGAACCCTATGCCCTCTTTTATCTTGACTATTTCTTCACCCAACACAACCCTTTCCATTTCCTCTTTTTCACCCCCCCCCTTCCCCCCCACGTACTTTTCCAGTACTTTTAGGGTATGTATTTCTTTGCATTACATTATTTACCCCATCATACATCACATGAATGTAGGATAATCCACATAACGCCCAACTTCACAACCCCCCTAACTCAAACATTTATTCCCATGAGATAATGTTCGGACCGATACACCTCCAGCGACATTCCTATTTCAGGCACCCTTGAGCCCAAATGATCCTACCTACAGCAGAACCGCAAGCGTTCCATGAGTTCGACCCCTGAATAACAGTACTTTTCCTACACTCCCCGGATACGACTAATGTCCCAGTACACCTTTGAATTCCCGGAAGCCATAAACTTCGCCCACCTCCTACCAACCGTTATCTTCCTACACCTGTCAAGCACTCCCAAGCCAGAGAACCTGGTTATCTATTAATCGTATTTCTCACGAGAACCGAGCTACTCAACGTCAGTTATACTTTCGGTTATTGTCTTCAGGGGCATACTTTCCCTCTTACCCTCGAAGCCCTCCTTGCACTTTTGCGCCACCGGTTGTAACTTCAGGACCATAACCTCGATTAATCCTTCCTTCTCGCTCTTCACAGATACAGCTGCTGGGGGATGCTTACTCCTCCTTTCTACTCGTTATCGCGGCATTTCCCCTCTTTTTCTCTTTTTTTTTTCTGGGGGGATCTTCAATAAGCCCTTCAAAGTGCGTAGCAGGAGATATCTTCCTCTTGACATGTCCATCACATGACCGCCGAACCCATTATGCCCTACTGCTCCTAGTGTCATGGCCTAAGGATAAGTCCTACGCAAACTTGACACTGATGCACTTTGACCCCATTCATGGCCCCCGCGCTGTTTACCTACTAAGCACTGGATAATGAAATGGTTACGGGACATACTTACTTTATCTTCACTCTGCTGGAACTTTGACCTAAACATGCATTTTTCGTTCGTTCATTCTTTTATCATGCAATTTTTCGTTCGTTTAACAAAAAAATAAACCACATTTCACTACATTTGTCAAACCATCACACAACACATCCACTCACACAAAACAAAACAAAAACAAAACAAAAACAAAACAAAAACAAAACAAAAACAAAACAAAAACAAAACAAAAACAAAACAAAAACAAAACAAAAACAAAACAAAAACAAAACAAAAACAAAACAAAAACAAAACAAAAACAAAACAAAAACAAAACAAAAACAAAACAAAAACAAAACAAAAACAAAACAAACGTCTCTGTAGCTTAAACAAAGCATGACACTGAAGATGTCAAGACGGATGCCACACGCACCCAGGGACA